AAACCCTAAATAACCTCATGTTGCCATTTGTTCTAAAAGAAGCAATTCACTTCATATATGGAGCTTAAATCCATTGCACTTGTCTGCCATTTTAGAAGTTAGTAATTATAGGAATTTCCATATAACTGTGGTCCGCAGGAGGTAAATCGTGCTGTCACTCAATGGAAGTAGGAAGGAACATATAGAAAACGACAGGCCGGGCAGAAGTAAAAGCCTCTCAAACGATAATAACAAACCCTAATACACCTAATAAAGAAATTGTAGAGCCTACCGAGGATAAAACATTTCATGCTGTGTAAGCGTCTGGGTAATCAGAGTATCGTCGTGGTATACCTCTAAGTCCTAGAAAATGTTGAGGGAAGAATGTAATATTAACTCCAATAAATATAACTAAAAAATGGATTTTTAATCAAGTTGGGTTGAGTGTTATCCCTGTGAATAAAGGGAATCAATGAGCGATCCCCGCAAAAATTGCGAACACAGCTCCTATTGATAAGACATAATGGAAATGGGCGACTACATAATAAGTGTCATGTAGAATAATATCGATAGAAGAATTTGCCAGGACCACTCCTGTTAAACCCCCCACAGTAAATAAGAAAATAAAGCCTAATGCTCAAACCAGGGAGGGAGAGTAAGTCAGGCGAGCCCCATGTAAGGTGCCTAATCAACTGAAAATCTTAATTCCAGTAGGGACGGCAATAATTATAGTAGCTGAGGTGAAATAAGCTCGGGTATCTACGTCTATCCCCACAGTAAATATATGATGAGCTCAAACCACGAAACCTAAAACTCCAATTGCAAGTATAGCGTAGATTATACCCAGGGTACCGAAGGTTTCTTTTTTACCGGATTCTTGTCTAACAATATGAGAAATTAAACCAAATCCAGGTAAGATTAAAATGTACACCTCTGGATGCCCAAAAAATCAGAACAAATGTTGGTATAACACAGGGTCTCCCCCTCCAGCAGGATCGAAGAATGAAGTGTTTAAATTACGGTCCGTAAGAAGTATTGTAATAGCCCCCGCTAAAACTGGAAGGGAAAGCAATAATAAAATTGCAGTAATAAACACAGCCCATACAAATAATGGCATCCGGTCTATTGTTATCCCATTGGATCGTATATTAATCACTGTTGTAATGAAGTTTACTGCCCCTAGGATTGAAGAAGCCCCTGCCATATGGAGCGAAAAAATACCCAGGTCAACAGAAGCCCCTGCGTGAGCAATTCCGGCGGATAAGGGGGGATAAACAGTTCATCCAGTACCGACCCCTCTTTCAATTATACCCCTTGATAGGAGTAATGTCAATGCTGGGGGTAGTAGTCAGAATCTCATGTTATTCATCCGTGGGAAGGCTATATCGGGAGCCCCAAGTATCAGAGGAACTAGTCAATTACCAAAACCCCCAATCATAATGGGTATTACTATGAAAAAAATTATAATAAAGGCATGGGCGGTAACAACCACATTGTAGATTTGATCATCTCCAATAAGACTACCGGGCTGACCTAGCTCAGCTCGAATAATTAATCTAAGGGCTGTCCCCACTATACCTGATCAGGCACCTAAAATGAAATATAAAGTTCCAATATCTTTGTGATTTGTAGAAAATAATCATCGTCGCGTGATAAGGTGGCTGAGAGTAGGTGGTAGATTGTAAATCTATTAACAGGGGATAACCCTTCTTATCATAGTTTCATAGTTTAATTCAAAATATCAGGCTGCAATTCTGGAGATACAACTTATGTTGAAGCTTAGACTAAGACCTAGGAGGTTATAACTCATATTAAAAGGTTTGAAGTCTTTCAGTTTAATTTAACTTAAGATCTTAGGAGATTATATAAGCAACTGGGGATATAAGGAGGCCTATAAGGTTTAATAGGAGTATAAACATAACTATAGTTGTTATAGCTCCCTCTCTGTTGTATTGCCACTTAAGCATTAGTGATGATATTATGAAAGAACCTAGCGCAAGTCGTAGGTAATAGTAAAGATTGATTAACGTTCCTACAATTAAAAAAAAAGTTATTAGCGAGTACCTCGATGTTGATAATTCTTGTAGTGTTATCCATTTGGGGACAAACCCAGTAAAAGGGGGTAAACCTCCCAGGGATAAAAGAGTTATGAATATAATTGAGGCTTGTGATGTTGTTTGAAAGCCTCTAGATAGTAAGTGGTTCAGGTGATAAGCTTGCTTATAGAAGAAAAATAAAACAATAGTAGAAGAAGTAATACAATAAACAACAAAATAAACACATCACAGGGATTCTCTAACCAAGAGGGCTGATAGTATTCAAGCGGTATGCCCGATAGAAGAATATGACATAAGCTTACGTAGTATTACCTGGTTAATACCTCCGACTGCTCCAACGATAGCAGAGGTTGCTGCCGCAATTATCACGAGCCAGTGCGTTACCTCCGCGGAGTAAGAAAGAAGTGCTATAGGGGCAATTTTTTGAATAGTGGATAAAACGATGAATTGCAATCAACCGAGGCCGTCTGCCACTATGGGGAATCATATGTGGAAAGGCGCCGCACCTATTTTGATCAACAAAGCTACGGTAAGTAGAAATAATGAAAAGGTGACTCCTGCTATTAATGCTGAGGATGCCAGTAAAATCATCGCTGAAGCAAGGGCCTGGGTTAAAAAATACTTAAGGCTTGCCTCTGAAGAGAATTGGTTGGTCTCGGAGGAAATCAAGGGAATAAAGGACAGTAGGTTTAGTTCAAGGCCAATTCAAGCTGTAAACCATGAAGAAGAAGAAACCGCCATTATGAGACCAAAAATTAGGGTGGATAGAAATAATAAGTGAGAAGGAATAAAGAAAATTAAAAAGAGAGGGGTTTTATACCCTCATAAACGGGGTATGGGCCCACTAGCTTAGTTAGCTTATCTTTCTACAAGATATACTCTGGTGTAAGGGCACATTAGATTTTGATTCTTAAGGGGATAGAGCAACAACTATCGAGTATAATAATGAAGGTAATTGTCATATTACATTATTTACCCTATCAAGATAATCCTTTTATCAGGCACTTCATTTGATAGGTATTTGAATGATTAATGAGCGATTATTATTATAACAAAACAAAAATGCTTTTTTTTTAGAACAATCCTGCCATAGGGGGGTTGAGAAAAAGTAAGTTAGTGAAATTTATTGCAATATAAAATTAGTGGGCTTTTTTATATTTTTTCTTATGTGAAACTTGTACTTTTAAAAAGATTTTTTAATCCTATATAAGCTTTAGTATTAAAAAAGGAATCTTTTGTTGCACTTTTCTGTTCTTTACTTTTTTATAGTGAGCTGCAAATTAGTTAACTCTAATATAATTTAAACTAGTACTTTTTTAGGAAACTAATAATAACCTAGACAGGGCTCATTTTTTTATTAATATATTATTAATTCTTAAATAATTATATACAGATAATAAATTATAAAGATACTCGTATTAACCTATTACAATATATAAAATATTTATATATATATAGAATAGTAGAACTATCTTGTTTTTATTTATTGTAATTCTCGTGAGAGAGTATATGGAAATAAATAACATAAGATAGTTCTACTATTATTTATTTAATTTTATTATACATATAATTAAATATGAATTTATTAATTTATGTAATTTCTAATAGATATAAAAGATTTATTGAGTTAATCAGTAGAGTAATGAGATATAATTACTTTAATGTTTATATTCTTATACAATAAATTAAATTCTTATTGTTATTAGTATAATTAAATATAAATTTATTGTTGATTATCTTGGTCTATCACTTTTTAAATAATATTATTAAAAAAAAAAAGAAAAATAAAAGGAAAATGTAAATGTTGATATAAGATGTGGGAGTAATGTGATGGGGAATAGTTTAATAAGTGTTCTTAAACAAATATATCCTAAGATCAAGTAAGGATTAATATTTACCTTATTAAGTACATGAGATATTCTTTTAATAAAAAGTGTATATTATGATAACATGAATCTTATTAGAGAAAAAAGAAAAAGAAAATAAATGTAAAAGGAAAACTATAATTTTAAAAAGTAAGTTGTGGGACACAGAACTAGAGATAGCTGTTCTTAAAATTATTTCTTTATGTAAATATAAATGATATTATTTTCCTATATAAATGCTAAATAAATATAAGTGTTATTAATTTATAATATGTGGTTGTTTAACTTACCTAAAGTTTGACTCTGGCTATTTGTTCTCTTTTTGATGAATCGCGCATGTAAACCTTAGTGTGACTACTCGTAGTACTTTTTCTTTAAAAGAAAGGTTGTTCGTAAATAAAATGTAGTAACAATTTAATAATTCTCAGCGCTTAGTATTAGATAATTAGTTAAAGCTAGAACTAGAAAATCATATAAAATCTGGCTAAATTTGTGCCAGCCGCCGCGGTTACACTGTGAGGTTTAGTGAACAAGTTTTCGGTTAAAAAAGATTATTAAGTTATTTAAGTAAGTAGGCCCATCTAATTAGGTATGAGTGAAAATAATAACTAAAAAGTTGGTCCTGTTTATTTAAATAAATAAGAAGTCTATAAATTTAAGGCCTAAACCAGGATTAGATACCCTGTTATACTTAAATTAAACAACTTAAACCGGGGTAGTACGAAGTTATTATCTTGAAACCCAAAGAGTTTGGCGGTATCCCAGTCTAGTTAGAGGAGTTTGTTCATTAATCGATAATCCGCGAAAAATCTTACGTGCTTTAGAAATCAGTTTATATACCGTCGTTATTAGATAATACTAAAAGGTGAATAATTGTCTAAATATAATAGTTTATAGTATATCAGATCAAGGTGTAACTTATAGGCGCGAGTTAGAATGAGCTACAATTTATTAATATAAACAACGAAAATTTATCTAAAAAGATTGATTAGAAGGTGGATTTAATAGTAACTTTGGATTTAATAAGCCAAGGTGATATAAGCTCTGGGATATGTACACATCGCCCGTCGCTCTCACTACAAAGTGAGATAAGTCGTAACATAGTAGAAGTACTGGAAAGTGCTTCTAGAAAGCAAGGTAGAGCTTGGTTTAGTTAAGCATCTCACTTACGTTGAGAAGATGTCGTGCAAATCGATTTACTTTGAAAAATTGGCTTATCTGGTAAAATTTAGTAAATAAAACAAAATAATAAAAATAATTTGATAGTTGAGTAAATAAGTATTTAATAAAGAAATTTTAGGTAAGATGATAGTAAAAAAGTACTGTGAAGGAAAGTTGAAATAAGTGAAAACAAATTTAATAAAAAGTATAATTTAAAATTAGTACCTTGTGTATCAGGGAATTTAAAACTTTATTTGTTATTAAATCGATCCCGAAATCTGGTGAGCTAATTCTTTATAATAGTTAACGTCGCAAAGTTATTGATAATAATTTATTAGAAATGAAATTTTATTCGCACTAGCATGTATCTGGTTTTCCGAAAAATAAATTGAATTTAGTCTTCAATAGCACCACCTTTTGAAGGGAAAGAATAGGAGGGAAAAGCTTCTTATTCAATAATAACCCTACCACAGGTGTTTAAGTTTCATTGTTTAATTGGGCTTAAAGTCAGTCAAATTTAAATATCGTTATAGATTATCCAAATAAGTGAAATAATATTTAAAAACACCTTGGTATCAGCCTATCGGAAAATTAAAATTAATTATTTAAGTTTCAATTATAATTAAAGTATTAGTATAACTTATTGTTCACGTTGATTAGTAGAATAACTAAACAATTATATAATAAAGCGATATTAATTGCACTAAGGAACTCGGCAAACCTCCCCTCTGCCTGTTTAACAAAAACATGTCTATATGTAATGTGGTTTATATAGTCTGGCCTGCCCACTGATAATATAATTAAAGGGCCGCGGTATTCTGACCGTGCGAAGGTAGCATAATAATTAGTCTCCTAATTAGAGGCTTGTATGAATGGTCGGACAAGATGGGAACTGTCTCGGTGCGAAAAATAAAATTTAACATTTAAGTAAAAAGGCTTAAATAATATGGGGGGACGATAAGACCCTATAAAGCTTTATGATAAGGCCTTTTTGTAAAGAATTTCTATTGTGAAATTACTAGAGGGTTTATATCATTTTACTGGGGCGGTAAAAGTATATAATTGAATAACTGCTTTTATTATTGAAAACAATTATAATTGAAATACAAAATGATCCATTATTAATGATTATAAAAACAAGTTACTTTAGGGATAACAGCGTAATATTTCTTGAGAGTCCTTATCGAAAGAAAAGTTTGCGACCTCGATGTTGAATTAAGGGTAGCGTTAAGGCGCAGCAGTCTTAAAAGCAGATCTGTTCGATCTTTAAAACCTTACATGATTTGAGTTCAGACCGGCGTAAGCCAGGTTGGTTTCTATCTCTCATTCAATAGTTATTTATCTTAGTACGAAAGGATTTGATAAATTAAATACTTTATAAAAGTTGATTAAAAATAACTTGTTAAGTTGGCAGAAAAGTGCACTAGACTTAGGATCTAACAATAAGGGTGTTAATCCTTACTTAATAGTGAGTAGTTTAATGGTAATTAATTATGTTGTGTTAATAATTTGTGTGTTGGTAAGAGTAGCCTTCTTTACTTTACTTGAGCGTAAGGTATTAGGACATATCCAGATTCGTAAGGGACCTAATAAAGTGGGTTATATTGGTATTCTTCAACCGTTCGCAGATGCGGTCAAGTTATTTACTAAAGAACAAGCGCTCCCCATGATGAGAAATTTTATACCTTATTATATATCACCTATTTTTAGGTTGTTCATTTCCTTAGTAGTATGATTGGTGGTGCCTTATGAGACGGGGTTAATAAACTTTGGGCTGGGCTCTCTGTTTTTCCTTTGTTGTACAAGGCTGGGGGTGTATACTGTAATGGGGGCAGGTTGGTCTTCAAACTCTAAGTATGCTCTTTTAGGTAGAATTCGAGCAGTTTCTCAGACTATTTCTTATGAGGTAAGCCTAGCTTTGATTTTATTGTCTTCAATTTTCTTAGTAGGGGGGTTTAATTTGAGGTTATTTAATAATTATCAGTCTGAAGTGTGGTTAATATTATTAACCCTACCCTTAGCAGGCGTATGATTTGTTTCATGTTTAGCAGAGACTAATCGTACACCCTTTGATTTCGCGGAGGGAGAGTCTGAATTAGTATCAGGGTTTAATGTAGAGTATAGAGCAGGTGGATTTGCTTTAATCTTTTTGGCGGAATATAGCAGAATCTTGTTTATAAGGGCCTTGTTTGTGATCTTGTTTATAGGAAGTAGGCCAAGTAGATTAAGATTTTGCTTAAAGCTAGTATTTGTAGTGTTCAGTTTTATTTGGGTGCGGGGGACGTTACCTCGGTTTCGGTATGATAAGCTGATATATCTATCCTGAAAGAGATTCTTACCACTTTCTCTTAATTATTTAATGTTTTTTATGGGGTTGAAAATATTTATAAACATTTCTTTACTTTAATTAATAGGTTCTAATTTTAATGTATAAATTATTAGGGTTTAATCAAATCCCTGTAAGATACTTTCAAAATATCTGCCTAACCTCGGCCAAATAATTATTTTAGAATTTCGTCCCAGAACATGAATATAAGAGGGCTGATAAGATAGTATGCAAAATATAACACCGTTAATACTTGTCCTGTTAAAACATAAGGTTCTTCTACGGGGCGGGCACCGATTCAAGTTAATAAAACTACAATTACAACCATTGTTCAAAACATAGTCTGGTTGATAGGGTAAAAAGAAAGTCCTCGAAAATTAGCTTTTTGGGTAAAAGGCATAATGAAAAGAATGGCGATTGAGGCAACCAACGCAATCACTCCACCAAGCTTATTAGGAATAGAACGTAAAATGGCGTAAGCAAATAGAAAGTATCACTCTGGTTGGATATGTAGAGGAGTCCTTATCGGGTTAGCGGGGATAAAGTTATCGGGGTCTCCTAAGACATAAGGGTCAAAAAGTCTTAAGAGGATCAGGGCCATAAGCATGACGATAAATCCCACAATATCTTTGAATGTAAAATATGGGTGAAATGGGACTTTATCAATATTACTAACTAATCCTAGGGGATTCCTAGAACCAGTCTGATGTAAGAATAAAATGTGAACTAAAGTAGCTGCTGCCACTACAAAAGGGAATAAAAAATGGAAAGTAAAAAACCGCGTGAGAGTGGCATTATCAACCGCAAATCCTCCTCAAACCCACTGAACAAGCTCGGTCCCTACATAAGGAACTGCAGATAATAAATTGGTAATAACGGTTGCCCCTCAAAAGGATATTTGTCCTCAGGGTAAGACGTAACCTATAAATGCAGTTCCTATGACTAGGAACAAAATAATTACCCCCACTATTCAAGTGTGTATAAAAAGATAAGATCCGTAGTAAAGACCCCGTCCAACATGAAGATATAAACAAATAAAGAAAAAAGAAGCCCCGTTAGCATGGACGGTACGAAGTAATCAACCATAGTTAACATCCCGGCAAATATGTGCAACACTAGAAAATGCCAGATCAATATGAGCTGTGTAATGCATCGCTAAAAATAACCCTGTGGCAATCTGAACAATCAAGCATAGCCCTAATAAAGAACCGAAGTTTCATCAGATGGAAATGTTTGAGGGGGCTGGTATATCCACCAAAGCTCCATTTATGATTTTAAACAGAGGGTGTGATTTACGAATAGGTATTGTCATAGGTAGTTAATATACGCAAAGGCCCTAAAAAAGTGTATGTAATTTTAACTACAACAATAAGTGTTAGTAGTAAGTATAAAATTATAAATAGGGTGGTCATTATAGTGTTGGATGAATAAATATTACTAATAAGAACTATTTGGTTGTTATGGGGGTCCCCTAGATTATAGTATATATCTGAAGAACCTATCTTAAAATCCATTATCAAAGGATCTGTTAATAGTAAAAGTATTCCGAGTATAAGTATAATAAAAAAAAATGTAAGTGTTTTAAACGAAAATTGGAATATTTCGTTTGAGGCAAGCGATGTTACGTAAATAAATAAAACCAATATCCCCCCTAAGAAAATTAAAAATAAAATATAAGAAAATCAAACATAAAAATTTATTAAAGCTGTAGTGGCACAAATTAGTAGCGTTTGTAGTAAAAGTATTATTCCTATGGCAAGGGGGTGTGCAAGGCTAATAAAAATTAATCTAAAAGTTATTGAGATTAAATACAGAAATAAAATAAAAGAAATATCAGAGGGTAGTTTAAGTTTAAAATGTTAGTTTTGGGAATTAATAATAGGAAATGTTCCTCCCGCTGATGCTCTAGGAATCATATGATTCGTTCTTGGTTTACAAGACCAAAGTTTTTAGTTAAACTACTTGAACTAATGTTAAGACTTAATTTCTATTTATTAGGGAGAATTCTCATAGTCCTCAGGGGTATGTGAGGGTTTGTCTCTAAGCGTAAGCATTTGTTAAGATCTTTGTTAAGATTGGAATATATGATGTTAGGCGTGTTCTGGCTGTTAACAATTATATTCTCTTATGTAGGCCAGGAGAGATATTTCACGCTTATTTTTCTAACCTTAGCTGCCTGTGAGGGGGCTTTGGCGTTATCTATTTTAGTGTCTATTATTCGAACACACGGCAATGACCGGTTCTCTAGTTTTACAAGCCTCCGATGTTAAAATTTGTATTAGGCTCTCTATTTCTAACACTGGGGTGTAGAAGGTGATATGGGGTACAAGTAGGTATGGTAAGATTGTTTTTATTATTCCTAATATTTTGTAAACATGATTTTTATATAAGAATATTAAGATATGGGCTGGGCACAGATTGGTTAAGATACGTGTTAGTTTTATTAAGATTCTGAATCATATTGGTGGTGTTGATAAGTAGGCAGGCAGTGATAGATAAGAACAATTTTCACAAGATCTTTATCGTTACTTGCTGTTTTTTAAATTTTTTTCTTGTTATAACCTTTGCTGCCACAGACCTACTACTTTTTTATGTAAGGTTTGAAGCCTCTTTAATCCCTACTTTGATTTTGATTTTAGGTTGGGGTTATCAACCAGAACGAATCGGCGCAGGGATTTATATGCTGTTTTATACTCTTACTGCGTCTTTGCCTTTACTGGTTTCCTTGATGGTTCTATATAGTCAAAGAGGTTCTCTTACGATGGGGTTAGTACATGAGGTAGTGGACAAGACTTTTATTTACAAAGTGTGGTATGTAGCGAGGGTGTTTGCATTTATTGTAAAACTACCTATGTTTATATTTCACTTGTGACTACCAAAGGCTCATGTAGAGGCACCAGTGGCCGGTTCTATAATCCTGGCTGGGGTATTATTGAAACTCGGGGGGTATGGGCTACTACGAATTATTCCTTTATTTTCAAGGGTAAATAGAGGGTTGTGTTGAGTTTGAGTTAGCATTAGACTAGTAGGAGGAGTTTTAGTAAGATTAATGTGTTTACGTCAAATTGATATTAAAGCGTTGATTGCTTATTCCTCTGTAGCCCACATGGGAATAGTCCTATGTGGTGTGACTATTTTTAATTGGTGAGGGGTTAATGGTGCTGTGGTAGTGATAGTTGGCCACGGGCTGTGTTCCTCTGGGTTATTTTTTATGATTAATATAGTTTATGAGCGGTTAGGTAGTCGTAGTTTGCTAATTAGAAAGGGGTTGTTGGCTATTATACCTACAATAGGGATGTGGTGATTCCTGTTGTGTGCGGGCAATATAGCAGCTCCTCCTACATTAAATTTATTAGGGGAAGTACAGTTAATCATTAGAATTATAAATTGAAGAAGGTTTAATTTAATCGGCATTGGACTTCTTTCTTTCTTTAGTGCAGCCTACACCTTGTACCTTTTCTCTATTAGTCAACACGGTAAGTATTATAATGCAGTATTCTCCTGTTGTAGTGGGAAAGTACGTGAGTATCTAGTTTTAATACTACACTGATTGCCTTTGAATCTATTATTTATAACGAGAAGTTTTATATTAATTGTGATTTAATTTAAATAGTTTATAAAAAATGTCGGTCTGTGGAACCGAAGATGTAACTTTAGGTTATTTTAAATCGTGATATGAAGTTTAAAAATGTATTTATCTAGAATAGTGTTTCTTCTATTGGGCTCAAGAACTAGTCTAGTAATATCTCTAGTGTCATTGTATATAAAAGTGGGTGTGTTTATTGAATGAGAGATTATCAGTGTAAACAGAGGTTCTATTGTTATAACTCTAATTATTGATTGGATATCGTTAATGTTTTTGGGGTTTGTAATACTAATTTCTTCTATGGTTCTGTATTATAGAGGGGGTTATATAGAAGGAGATCCTAATATAAATCGGTTTATTTATATAGTATTAATATTCGTTGTTTCTATAATTGCATTAATCATTAGCCCCAATTTAATTAGTATTCTATTAGGGTGAGATGGGCTAGGCCTTGTATCCTATTGCTTGGTAATTTACTACCAAAATGAAAAGTCTGGGGCAGCTGGTATACTGACTGCCTTATCTAATCGAGTGGGGGACGTCGCAATCTTATTAGCCATTTCTCTAATATCTGCTTATGGGGGCTGGAACTTTATTTACTATTTGAACACAATTTGTGATGATAATTCAATAGGGTTGCTATGCTTTTTAGTGGTGCTGGCAGGGATGACTAAGAGAGCTCAAATTCCTTTCTCGGCTTGACTTCCTGCTGCTATAGCGGCGCCCACTCCGGTTTCTGCTTTAGTCCATTCTTCCACCTTAGTCACGGCGGGGGTTTATCTACTAGTCCGGTTCGAACCTGCAATACATGGTAGCGTCTACTCTCAAGGATTATTATTACTAGGTTGTAGTACTATATTTATGGCGGGACTTGGGGCAAATTTTGAGTATGATTTAAAAAAAATCATTGCTCTGTCTACATTAAGTCAGTTGGGGGTTATAATAAGAATTCTGGGGTTTGGGATACCAGACCTTGCCTTCTTTCATTTACTCTCCCACGCCCTATTCAAAGCTTTATTGTTTATATGCGCAGGAGTAGTAATTCACAGTGCCAAGGATTATCAGGATATTCGGATAATAGGAGGGTTAACTAAATTTATGCCCCTAACCACTTTTTATATAAACTTAGCTAATTTAGCCCTATGTGGTATACCTTTTATGGCGGGTTTTTATTCTAAAGACCTTATTTTAGAGATAGCTTTTATAGGATCAATCAATTATATCTCGTTTCTTATGTATGTTTTTGCAACAGGTCTCACTGTCTGTTACACAGCGCGTTTAGTCTACTATTCTGTAACAGGGGGGTTTAATATAGGAAGTTTACACACTGTAAATGATGAAAGAACTTTATTGACAAGCCCTATGTTGTTATTGGGGTTAGGCGCAGTAGTGGCCGGTGCACTACTAAGTTGGTTGATCGTACCGTATCCTTATATAATTTGTTTAAATAGTTTTTATAAAAGACTAGTTTTGATTGTGTGTGGAACAGGGGCTTGACTTGGTTATATCCTTAACCTAGGTTCCTTCTTATATGTATTAAACTCTTTAGGGTTTTATAGTAGGGTGGTGTTCAGGGGGAGAATGTGATTTCTCCCTTTTCTGTCCACTCAAAGCGTGATTTATAAATTTCTATTAAGTGGTCTAGAGGCTTATAAGATAGGAGACCAGGGTTGATTAGAAAACAAAGGTGGTCATAATTTACATAATTCTTTAATGAAAAATTCAAGATTATTAGAGAAAATACAGGATAATAGCATTAAATTGTATATAATCACATTTTTATTTTGGGCTGTGCTGGCTATTGTTATCATTTAATTTATATAGATCATAAATAGATCGTGACATTGAAGCTGTCAAGGAGGTTTTATAAACCTATAAATAAGTTATTTTTAAAGAATAAATTCTTATCTTTACATTGAAAATGTAATGTGTTGAATTACACTATAAAAACTGAGAAATAAAAACGGAATTTAACCGCTCAAGTTAAAAGTTAGTAGCTTTTTCTTACGACAGTTTATCTCCTTAACCAGAAATAAATTTTCAATTCTATTATTAACAATAATATACCTCTTTTTGGTTTTGGTTAAATCAGGTAAAGGTATAGTTTATACCAAGTACCAGGTCGAAACTGGGTGCAATTCTTCGCTTTTTACCTTTATAAGATAGGCTACTTTGTAGCACCACCTGAGTGCAAGTCAGACATCATATTTGACTACTATCCTAATCAGCTCAATCTAAAGCACCTTGGTTTCACTCATGATATAAACCTAGTAAAAGAATTAAGATAAAAAACAACCCTGTTGTTAACCAACTAAAAACGTTTACTAATTTTAGAATTGTTGCTAGGGGAAGTAGTAGAGTGATTTCTACATCAAAAATTAAAAAGATCACTGCGATTAAAAAGAATCGCAGTGAGAAGGGCAGACGGGCTGAGCCCTTTGGGTCAAACCCACACTCAAAGGGGGTGTTCTTTTCTCGGTCTATGATAGTCTTTTTTCTAACTAAAAAAGCTACAATTATCACGACAAACGAAATAATTAGAGTGATTATAATAGTTATACTTGAAATAATGATTATCTTTTCTAGGGGTAGTCCTAGTCCTTTTGGTTGGAAGCCATACATACTTATTTATACTAAAAAGATTATCCCCCTCACCAGTAGATAGAGATATATAAGAATAGCCAGACCACATCTACGAAATGTCAATATCAGGCAGCTGCTTCGAAGCCGAAGTGATGGTAACTAGAAAAGTGGCATAAATATAAGCGGCAAAAACATACAGCTAAAAATGTAGAACCAATGATTACATGAAGTCCGTGGAACCCAGTAGCCACAAAAAATGTAGAACCATAAACTGAGTCTGCAATTGTAAAGGATGCTTCGAAATATTCTAAAGCTTGTAACGCAGTAAAATACACCCCCAGCAAAATAGTTACGCCTAACCCTTGAATGGCTTGAGTGTGGTTTGCTTCTATGATAGCATGGTGTGCTCAAGTTACGGTAGCACCGGATGATAGTAAAATAGCTGTATTTAGTAAGGGGATTTGAAAGGGGTTGAAAGTTATAATTCCCGCAGGGGGTCACCTAATGCCGATTTCTACTGTGGGGGCAAGACTTCTGTGGAAAAAAGCCCAAAAGAAAGAAAAGAAAAATAAAACTTCAGAAGTAATAAACAAAATTATACCCCATCGAAGCCCAATTGTTACAATAGTTGTATGAAGTCCTTGGTAAGTACCCTCCCGTGTAATATCTCGCCATCATTGAATTATGGTCAATAAAACAGCTAGTACTCCTAAAGCAAATAAATCAAATTGGAATTTATGGAATCATTTGACTAAACCTGTTGTTAATATTATAGCTCTAATAGATCCTATTAAGGGCCAGGGGCTTATATCTACAAGGTGATAAGGATGACGTCCGTGATCTGACATTAGTTAACCTCTCCCGCATAAAGAGTCCTTAATACTGCAAATACATAAGATTGAATAACAGCAACTGCCGCCTCTAGTATAAGAAGTAAGATCTGCGAGAAAATTAATAAAGATAAAATAGTTGTTCTTAAACTAGGGCCTGTTGAGGCAAGCAGTGTTAATAGTAAGTGTCCTGCAATCATATTTGCGGCTAGTCGTACAGCTAACGTTCCTGGTCGTATAATATTTCTTAATGTTTCAATTAATACTATAAAAGGTATTAGAAAAGCTGGGGTCCCTTGGGGAACTAAATGTGCAAATATGTGTTTTGTGTGATTAAGTCAACCATATAATATAAATCCCAATCATAAAGGTAGGGATAAAGATAGTGTTATAGCTAAGTGCCTAGTGCTTGTAAAAACATAGGGTATAAGGCCCATAAAATTATTAAATACAATAATTGAGAATAAAGTTACAAATAATAGTGTTCTGCCGTTAAAGGAGTTAGGGCCTAATAAAACTTTAAACTCTAGGTGTAAAGTTTTCAGTAGTGAATGTCATATAAAATAAAGTCGGTTGGGTAGTATTCAGAAGGCGACGGGGATTATAAAAAGGCCGATAAATGTAGACCTTCAGTTTAGTTGTGTATCTATTAACGAAGTAGCAGGGTCAAATACAGAGAATAAGTTAGTTATCATTTTCAGTTTATTTGTTGCTTAGAAAGCCTTAGCGTTTTTTCTTCTTTCATAATAGGACTATAAGTAAAATATCTTATTACAATAAATAATACGAATACCCTAAAAAAGAAAATATATAAATTAAGTCATAATAAGGGAGATATTTGAGGGATTAAAAAATACTAAACAAATTAGTTATTTAAGCTTGACAAGCTAATGTTATAGATTAACTAATTTTTTCCATTAAGAATAGGCGCCACTATTATGATAAATTTAAAAGATTTACACTTACTTTCAGTCACTTAATGATTCTTCTCTTATAGAGTTAATTCAGTTAAGAAAAGCATCTACTGATACTGACTCTACTACAATAGGTATAAAACTATGGTTGGCTCCACAAATCTCTGAACATTGTCCATAAAATAAACCAGGCCGGTTTATTAAGAACCTAACTTGGTTTAGCCGACCAGGGATAGCATCTGCTTTTACCCCTAAGGATGGGACTGTTCAAGAATGAATGACGTCGGCCGCGGTAATTAAGACACGGATTTGGGTATTTATTGGTAAAACAGCTCGGTTATCTACCTCCAACAAACGAAAACCACTATTAGGTAGCTCGTTGGAGGGTACTATATATGAATCAAATTCAATTTGTTGAAAGTCCGAGTATTCGTAGCTTCAATATCATTGATGTCCAATGGTCTTGAGTGTAATAGCAGGATCATTTACTTCATCTAGTAAATATAGGAGACGAAGAGAAGGGAAAGCAATAAATAATAAAATAACAGCTGGTAGTATTGTTCAAATAATTTCAATTGTTTGTCCTTCTAATAGAAGACGGTTAATGAATTTATTTGTTATTAAGGAGCATATTATATAACCTACAATAGTAATGATTAAGGTTAATACAATTATAGCGTGGTCATGGAAAAAAATCAATTGTTCTATCAAAGGAGAGGCTCCGTCTAA